TTTATTTATTCACTTAATCTTTTTCTATCTATTTTATATATATCAATAAAATTTATATCAATAAAATATAAATAGATTTTTGTCGTTATAAAAGACACTCTTTTATATTTTATAGTAACAATAATAAATTTAGTATGATATAAATAGAACAAAAGAGGAAATAGCAAAGAAACAAAAAGGTTATACAAGGCTATATACAAATCATCCACATTTTTTTTATTTCATTAATTGAATTTTATTTGTTGATTAGGGCGAAGTTCCGTAAAAACCCCCGCCCTTTTTGAAATATCATGAACAGTTCCTGTAGGTTGAGCACCTTTTTCAAGGAAATATAGAATAGCAGGAACATTTAAATAGATTTGATTCTTTATCGGGTCATAAAAACCCACTTTACGAAGATCTCTTCCCTCTCGTCGGGATCGAACATCAATTGCAACGATTCGATAAATGGCTCATTGGGATAGATGAACAATACTCCCCCCCCCCTAGAAACGTATAAGAAGTTTTCTCCTCGTACGGCTCGAGAAAATTCGAAATTATGTCTATGTATAGAATCATAATAACAAATAGATATAGATCCATAAAATCATCAAATTCATTATATTATTGATTTTAGTTTAAATACTTTTTCTTAGTCTTCCCCCCCCCCCCAAAAAAAAAAAATTATTTGTATCCTCATAACTCAAGTTGAATAACTCTCAAATAACTCAAAAGAAACCTTTTAGGTATTAAATTTATTGAGTGGTCTCTAACCCTTTTTGTCTGTCTCCTTTAGAATCTATTTTGATTCTTAAATATGATCTGGTTGTTGAGACAATTGAAAACGGTATTTCCTTGTTCCAGGATCTTTATCTTTGCCTTGAATCATTGGGTTTAGACATTACTTCGGTGATCTTTAAATCGTTTCAAAACGGCAGCAACATACCATTTTTTGTGATTTCTTTCTATCAAAGAATCGTATGAATGGTTGATTCCTACGTAATACACTTTACTTTTGATTTGATCAAAAGAGTTTTACCAATTCCAACAAAATTAACTTTTAAATTTTATCGAATTGGATCCTTTAGATTTATATATCTAAAATATACTTACGAAGTTGTTCCAATTTATTGATCGATACTAACCTTAGATTCTTGCCCTTGAGAAATTAATCAATACGTTCTACTCGAGCTCCATCGTGTACTATTTACATGGCAACACTCTCAAAAATGAGGGTTCCAGTGGAACAGAACAAATGATGTCGAGCCAAGAGCACTTTCGTTCCTATATAATATAAAAAAGTGGTGGATGTAAGAATCCACAGCTGATCATGTCCTTCAAGTCGCACGTTGCTTTCTGCCACATCGTTTTAAACGAAGTTTTACCATAACATTCCTTCAGTTTGGAACCAGTATGTAATTGATTCAATTATGGAATCGTGAATAATCATCGGTTCGGTCGGTACATAATAATCTATACTTTTTTCTTCTATATGAAGAATGGATAATGTATGACGAAGTCTCAACAAGAATTCAATTAATTTAACCCCATTGTTTATAATTTTTTTTTAATTATAACTAACATAACATGAATAAATAAACACGAATAAACAAGTTATTTTGAATCTCTATCTTCAAGTAACGTGATAGGATAAATTCAACAATTTCACACTTCTTAGAGTACCAAGAACTCATAAGAAATCATTAAAAAGATTTAATTGATTGAATAGTTTCCTACCCTATATCATTATTTGCATAAGGTTTTACAGTAAGTACCATTCGCTTTTTATCATCATTAAGAGAAAGATAAATCCATATTGGATTAAACCATCAATGATTAATAAAAAAAAAAAGACTGATGTAAGGAAAGATTGAAGATTTAGGTTGTTATTTTTTCGTATTTCATATTGTAAAATCAGTAATATTTAACAAATCAAAATTTCGTTTCATATGCGTGTTATTTGAACTCGATTAAATTTGTGAAAAAGATATGATTAATAATAAAAAAAAAAAAAAAGAAATAAGAATCACATTCTATAACAATATTATACTCTTAAACGGAAGACTGGTCGAAAAGATAATCTTTATTTTGATATATTTTATTATGATATAGATTATGATATAGATATATATTTTAATAGATATATATTTTATTTTTTATTATAGATTAATAAAATGATCGTGGGTCAGGTATGTTCTGGGACGGAAGGATTCGAACCTCCGAATAGCGGGACCAAAACCCGTTGCCTTACCACTTGGCCACGCCCCATTTCTAGTCGACACTAATAAACACTAATATTGGTACTGGTTGTTCGTCAACTCAAGTCTAAATATCTATTATCTATAAAATAGATTACTAGAATTTTTATACATGTAGACGTAGAATTAAACAGAATTTATTGATCATTACATATAATTCAATTAAGATATTGTATGAAAGTATGGTTTATTCTATTCTATTCTCTTTTGATTTGAGAATTGAAGGATTTTTGATTGGGTGAGTTCAAATCAAAGAAAGTTTTTTGGTCTATCTTATTTTCTTTTTATTCATTTTTCTTTTCTATGAATAATAACATATTTATAATAATAAAATAATAAAAAACTCAATTTATTAATAACTCAATCAAAATAAATAAAATACAATTATCCTCAAGAACAAAATGTTTGTTATGCTTAATATATTTAGTTTGATCTGTATCTGTCTTAATTCTGCTCTTTATTCAAGTAGTTTTTTCGTCGCCAAATTGCCCGAGGCCTACGCTTTTTTAAATCCAATCGTAGATTTTATGCCAGTAATACCCCTGTTTTTTTTTCTCTTAGCCTTTGTTTGGCAAGCTGCTGTAAGTTTTCGATGATATCTTTAATTTAATAATGTCTAGACAAATTCATGATTTATTGAAAAAAAAAAAAATTCAAAGAAAAGAATTGATAAGATCAGATAAGTCTTACACCCTCAATTCAAATATTGAAATTCTTGTACAACCGCGAAAAATCTGGATCACCCCACTTTATTTCTTGGTGTCAAAATAAAAAATAAAAATAGTAGGGTATGCGGTATAAAAACGGAGAATCTATTCTCTTTTTTACTAAAAAAAATCTTGGAGATTATGTAATGCTTACTCTCAAACTATTTGTTTACACGGTAGTGATATTCTTTGTTTCTCTCTTTATTTTCGGATTCCTGTCTAATGATCCAGGACGTAATCCTGGACGTGAAGAATAAAAGATAAGGTTTTTGTTTTCCTTGATTGATTTTAAAATGTTCTTAGTAGGATTTTATCTATTACACATTTTTAACTATTAAAAATAAAAAGAGCTCGCGAAAAATTCGAAAGAAAATACCAAGTCATCAACAAAAACGGAAAGAGAGGGATTCGAACCCTCGGTACGAAAAACTCGTACAACGGATTAGCAATCCGACGCTTTAGTCCACTCAGCCATCTCTCCTCCCAATTGAAAAAGGATAATACTATGTTACATTATAAAAAATAAGGATTGAAAGAGCCCTTCATAATATTTTTTTTTCATCCGAGAGTGCTTTTTAGTTCCACGGCCCGGCTAAGTACTGACCAGGCCGGGCCCGCCATTTATTGTTCCAACGAATCATAAATAATTTTTTTTTATTTGAAAACTAAAATACTTGCTTGTTATTACGATTGGAAACATAAAAACTCTTTTGATTTCTATGATATAGAATCAAATGATATCGAATCAAAGTGTCGTTTCTTATCTTAATTCTTAATTTTTTATATTTATTCTTTATTTTCTTTATTCCTTTTATTTTAGTAAAGTAAATAAATAACAAAAAGGGAGCTGTGGATTCTTGCACAATACATTTTCATGTATGTTATGGCTTAAGTAGTTTTGTCGAGACGTCTAGGTCAAAAACCTCCGGCAAAAAAACACTTGTTATTTAGTTTTAGTTATTGAAATTTAATGAATTCTCTTTTCCGAATCTCATTGGGTTCTCTGATACAACACGTAAACGCTCTAATTTTCATGATTCTTTTATGATCCTATCCTTTCTTTTTACTCTTTTAACTTTTTATTACGACCCATTTTCTTGTTCGACAAAAGGTTCATTTATATACAATAATCGGATTGTAGCGGGTATAGTTTAGTGGTAAAAGTGTGATTCGTTCTATAATCCTTTATATAGTTAAGGGGTCTTTCGGTTTGATTAATATTTCATTCCGACCAAAAACTTTATTTCTTAAAAGGATTTAATCCTTTACCTCTCAATGAAAAATTCGAGGAAGAATATACATTCTCGTGATTTGTATCCAAGAATCAATTAAAAATTGAAAAATTGGATTATGAGATTACGAAACATAATTTTTTTTTTTTATTAGATCAATACTTCTAATTGAATAAGTATGAGTAAAGGATCCATGGATAAAGATAGAAAGTGGCTTTCTAATCGTAACTAAATCTTTAATTTGGAATTTGTATTACGGAAATTGAAGCAAAATGGCTATTAAACAATGACTTTGGTTTACTAGAGACATCGACAAATTTTTTTAGCTCGGTAGAAACAAAATGCTTTTCCTAAGGATTCTCTCACATAGAAATAGAGAACGAAGTAACTAGAAAGGTTGTTATAATATAATCCCCCTCTTTTCTATAGGGATCGTCTAGAAAGCGGGTTGTTCTGAATACATTCAGACAGAAAAGCTGACATAGATGTTATGGGTGGAATTTTTTTTTTCGTTCATGTCTTAATATAGGAATTTATACATCTTCCATAAAGGAGCCGAATGAAACCAAAGTTTCACGTTCAGTTTTGAATTAGAGACGTTAAAAATGATGAATCAACGTCGACTATAACCCCTAGCCTTCCAAGCTAACGATGCGGGTTCGATTCCCGCTACCCGCTTTTACTTTATTTTTTTATTAAATTAATAAGAAATAAGAAAAAAATAATAAGAAATAAGAAAAAAATAATAAGAAATAAGAAAAAAATAGAATTCAATATTTTGAGATTTTTATTATTTTATAAAAAATTTTATGAATATAATTAAT